TTGCGTTGATTATTTTCTACTAACCATAAAGATATTGGCACTTTATACATAATTTTTGGAGTATGGGCTGGTATAATTGGAACAGGTTTATCATTATTAATTCGGTATGAATTAGGGACATCAGGTGTTTTATTAGATGATCATTTATATAATGTTATCGTTACTGCACATGCTTTTGTTATAATTTTTTTTATGGTTATGCCTATTATAATTGGTGGGTTTGGAAACTGAATGGTTCCACTATTAATTGGTGCTCCTGACATAAGTTTTCCACGTATAAATAATATAAGATTTTGGTTATTACCCCCTTCTTTTATTTTATTATTATGTTCAAGAATGGTTGAAGGTGGTGCAGGGACAGGTTGAACTGTATATCCTCCTCTAAGTAGATTAACTGGTCATAGAGGGGCATCGGTAGATTTAGCTATTTTTTCTCTTCATTTGGCTGGTATTTCTTCAATTTTGGGAGCTATTAATTTTATTACTACAATTTTTAATATACGTCAGATTGGCATAACTATAGAACGATTAAGATTATTTGTATGATCAATTTTAGTAACGGTTTTCTTACTCCTTCTCTCACTTCCCGTCTTGGCCGGAGCTATTACTATATTATTAACGGATCGGAATTTTAATACCTCTTTTTTTGATCCTGCAGGAGGAGGGGACCCAATTTTATATCAACATTTATTTTGATTTTTTGGTCATCCTGAAGTTTATATTTTAATTTTACCGGGTTTTGGTATTGTTTCACATATTATTAGTAATCATAGATTAAAGCAACCTTTTGGTACATTAGGTATAATTTATGCCATAGTTTCTATTGGAGTTTTAGGATTTATTGTTTGAGCTCATCATATATTTACTGTAGGGATAGATGTTGATACTCGAGCCTATTTTACTGCAGCTACTATGATTATTGCTATTCCTACAGGAATTAAAGTTTTTAGTTGATTAATAACTTTGTATGGAAGTAATGTTCATTTGTCTGCTTCAATATATTGAGTTTTAGGTTTTATTTTTTTATTTACTTTAGGTGGACTTACTGGAATTGTATTAAGAAATTCTTCTTTAGATATTATACTTCATGATACTTACTATGTGGTAGCACATTTTCATTATGTTTTATCTATAGGAGCTGTTTTTGCTATTTTCGCAGGATTTGTTTATTGATTTCCTGTAATAACTGGTATTTTATTAAGTGAATTATTTGCTAAGGTACAATTTTTTATTATATTCTTTGCAGTTAATCTTACATTTTTTCCTCAACATTTTTTAGGATTATCAGGGATACCTCGACGTTACTCGGATTACCCTGATGCTTATTATAAATGAAATCAAATTTCATCATTTGGTTCACTTATATCTGTATTTGCCGTTGTTATCTTTGTATTCGTAGTTTGGGAGGCTATGGCTATACAACGTCCTTCTATCTTTTCATTATCTTCATCAACATCTCGAGAATGAAGAGATTTTTTACCCCCTGAATTTCATGGAAATTTAGAATCGTCTGTGACCTTAGTAAATTAATTAATTCCAGTTGAAAATCTTTTTGTAATATTTTTTAAAAAGTATATTTTTTGATGTTTCACTTATACAGTTAGTTTCAAAGTTGTTGGTACTACACACCAAAATTTTACTTTGAAAAAAAAACCCTATTATTGGAAATTAGGCTATAAATGTATTTTTAATTGAGGTGTTTATGATACACCCTCTCTCTTTTTGGCTGTAACAACAAAAATTTAAATTTTTGGTTCATAATTAAAATTATTTAAATAATTTAGTAATTAAATAAAATATTAATTTAATTTAGTATAATATAAGTACTATTCATTTACATTGAATAAGCCCATTCCCAGGAATTAAATATATGTGAGTTATTATCTTCTTTGATTGTCTCTTTTAACCTATAATAAATTAAGTAAATATATTTCTCCTCTCTATCTCTAATAAATTCTATAATTTAATTTAATTTAGTATAATATAAGTACTATTCATTTACATTGAATAAGCCCATTCCAGGAATTAAATATATGTGAGTTATTATCTTCTTTGATTGTCTCTTTTAACCTATAATAAATTAAGTAAATATATTTCTCCTCTCTATCTCTAATAAATTCTATAATTTAATTTAATTTAGTATAATATAAGTACTATTCATTTACATTGAATAAGCCCATTCCAGGAATTAAATATATGTGAGTTATTATCTTCTTTGATTGTCTCTTTTAACCTATAAATTAAGTAAATATATTTCTCCTCTCTATCTCTAATAAATTCTATAATTTAATTTAATTTAGTATAATATAAGTACTATTCATTTACATTGAATAAGCCCATTCCAGGAATTAAATATATGTGAGTTATTATCTTCTTTGATTGTCTCTTTTAACCTATAAATTAAGTAAATATATTTCTCCTCTCTATCTCTAATAAATTCTATAATTTAATTTAATTTAGTATAATATAAGTACTATTCATTTACATTGAATAAGCCCATTCCAGGAATTAAATATATGTGAGTTATTATCTTCTTTGATTGTCTCTTTTAACCTATAATAAATTAAGTAAATATATTTCTCCTCTCTATCTCTAATAAATTCTATAATTTAATTTAATTTAGTATAATATAAGTACTATTCATTTACATTGAATAAGCCCATTCCAGGAATTAAATATATGTGAGTTATTATCTTCTTTGATTGTCTCTTTTAACCTATAAATTAAGTAAATATATTTCTCCTCTCTATCTCTAATAAATTCTATAATTTAATTTAATTTAGTATAATATAAGTACTATTCATTTACATTGAATAAGCCCATTCCAGGAATTAAATATATGTGAGTTATTATCTTCTTTGATTGTCTCTTTTAACCTATAAATTAAGTAAATATATTTCTCCTCTCTATCTCTAATAAATTCTATAATTTAATTTAATTTAGTATAATATAAGTACTATTCATTTACATTGAATAAGCCCATTCCAGGAATTAAATTTTAGAAATTTTAATAATAATAAAATATTTTAATTTTAATATCAATATCAATATAATTAAAAAATATAGCAATAATATTACCTTTTGCATAATGGTTAATTAATATTAAATTCTCTATTGAATATCCCGAAATAAAAAGATCGAATAATTTATAATAATAATAATGTAGCATAATTACTATATTAAAATAAGTTATTAGTGATGAAATATCTACAATTTTTATGATATCTGGATTAAATATAAATATATATAGTATAGGTTAATTACACAAATAAAAAGTTATATGATTTTTTATAGAAATTAATAATTGATTATTTTATTTAAATGAATTATTTATTTTAAACATTAAAAATATAAAATAATATTCAAATTTTTAATTTAAATTATATTTAAATTTTATGTAATAAATTAATAAAATAAATAATGATTAAATTAGTATAATATAAAATAAAACATATTAATGAACTCGACCTTATTTAATCAACTGTTTATCAAAAACATAGCCTAAGGAATTTTGTCTTAGGTAAGTTCTGCTCAATGAATATTAAATAGCCGCAGTACTTTGACTGTGCTAAGGTAGCATAATCAATTGTCTTTTAATTGGGGACTAGAATGAATGAATTTATGGTTAAATATTTTATTTATATGTTTATTTAAAAATTTTTTATTAGGTGAAAAGACCTAAAAAATTATATTAGACGAGAAGACCCCAGGAATTTATTCATATTTTTTATTGGGGCGATAACTAAACATTTTAAACTTTATCTTATATATATAACGAAAAATTTTAATAAAGATTAAATTACCCTGGGGATAACAGCATAATTTTTATTAAAGATTGTGACCTCGATGTTGGATTAGAAAATATTTTACTTAAAGAGTAAGAGTTATTGTTCTGTTCGAACACTTTTAATTTCTACATGATCTGAGTTCAGACCGGCGTAAGCCAGGTCAGTTTCTATCTTTTTTTGTTTATTTAGTAGTACGAAAGGACCCTATTTAATTTTTATGTTTAGGTAGTTTATAAAAAAATCTTAACTTTGGAAGTTAATGAACGATGGAAAAATCGCTTAATTTAATTTGGCAGAAATATATATGCTAATGATTTAGAATCATTAAATACCATGAGGTAATTGGAGTTATACTTTATTTAAGAAGAGCTAGTTTGCATCTAGATAGAAGGTAACGCATCTATAAGACCTACCTTTTCTCCAAAAATTGAAGACAGATATTTTACTATTAAGATTAATTATAAGGTTATTTTTTATTTTTTTTAATCCTTTAATTATATGTTGTTGTCTTTTTTTTTTAAGATTAATTTTATTTAATAGTATAAGATTAATTAGGATATGATATGCGTATTTATTATTTATAGTATATATTGGAGGTATATTGGTTTTATTTATTTATATTTGTATAATAACAAGAAATTATAAATTTACTAGTACCTTATCTTTAATTGTAATTATCTATGATTTAATAATAATTATATTTATTATATTAATAAATTTAGATTGAACGAGTTGATCATTAATGTGCAGATCACAAAGGATAACTTACTTCCCAATATTTATAATATACATTTTAATTTTTTTCTTATTATTGGTTTTTTTTGCTATTATTCATATTATTTTTAAAAAGAACATCTCCATAAAAAATGACTATTAAAAGTTTACATCGACTGACATTATTATTAGGTCTAATATTTATTACTATTTTAATTTTCTTTTTGAATTTCACTTATTTTAGAAATTTTATTATTTTAGAGATTAATTTAGGGTCTTTATGATCTATAGATTTAAGTATAACTTTTATATTTGATTGGATTAGTTTTAGGTTTAGTTCTGTAGTACTAATTATTTCTGTATCAGTATTTTGGTTTGCTACTATATATATAAAAGAAGATCTTTATTTTTTTCGTTTTATTTGATTATTGCTTAGATTTGTTTTATCAATATTAATTCTTATTTTTGCTGGTTCATTTTTTATAATTTTATTAGGGTGAGATGGATTAGGAATTACTTCTTTTTTATTAATCATTTATTATCAAAGATATGAATCTTTAAAATCAGGTTATTTGACCATTTTAATTAATCGAATTGGAGATGTTCTAATTATTATTAGGTTAATTTATTTAATTTATAATTCCAATTTAAATTTTTATCAATATAAGCCTGTAAGGGATTATTATAATTCATTTCTAGTATTAGTATGTTTTGCAGCTTTAACTAAAAGTGCTCAATATCCCTTTAGTTCTTGATTACCTGCTGCTATGGCAGCTCCTACCCCTGTAAGAGCTCTAGTTCACTCTTCTACCTTAGTTACTGCTGGTATTTATTTAGTAATTCGTGTTTCTGAAAATATTCAATTAAGATCCTGAAATTTAAGTATATTTTTATTTTTAGGATCTATAACCACACTTTTAGGTAGAATTTCTGCCCTAAATGAATATGATTTAAAAAAAATTATTGCCTTATCTACTTTAAGTCAGCTAGGTATTATAATTTTTTGTTTAGGGCTAGGTAATATTTATTTAAGGTTATTTCATTTATATACACACGCTATATTTAAAGCATTATTATTTATAGTAGCTGGTTGAGTATTAATAATAAGTTTTGGGGTTCAAGACATGCGTTATTTAGGTAATATTCTTTATTTTCAACCATTTATGAAAAGAGTTTTTTTTACAAGTACATTAGCTTTAATAGGGTTACCTTTTCTTAGGGCTTTTTATTCTAAGCATTTAATTTTTGAATTGATATTTAGTAGAAATTTAAATATATATTCATTTTTTATTTTTATTTTATCATCTATAATAACATGTATTTATTCTATTCGAATATTGAGAGTTTTGAGATTTTCTAAAATAAGTAATACAGTAATTGACATTAAATATAATAATATAATTTTCAAACTACCTTACTTATCTTTATCTTTTTTAAGATTATTTAGTGGGAAAATTTTTAATAGATATATTATAAACTTTACTCATAGATATTGCTTAATTAAATTTAATTCATTTATTTTATTTTTTATTTTTTTTTTGGGATTATATTTAGGTTATATTTTTAAAAAAGTAAATTATTTTATGTTAAGGACTATAATATTTTTGACACCATTTATATACTTCTTTAAAAAATTACTATTTAATTTCAGATTTATACAGAAACCTTTAGATTACGGTATTCTTGAACCTAATATTTTTTTAATTTCTTTTACTAAATTCAATAATTATCTTTCTTATATAACTATATGACCAAAACCTAAAAATTTTGTTTGGGTACGATCTATTATAATTATAATTTTAATTTTATTTTTTTGGTGATTAATATTTTAAATTTTATTATTTTGTGTTTATGTATTCTTCTTTCTGTAGCTTATTTTACTTTATTCGAACGTAAGGTTTTAGGTTATTGTCAAATTCGGGTGGGGCCTAATAAGGTAAGAATTAATGGTATTTTACAACCTATTAGTGATGCTTTAAAACTATTTACCAAAGAGAATATATCTCCCATTAAAAGGAACTATATGATTTTTTACATAGTTTCAATATTAAGATTATTATTGATATTATTTTTATGGACTTTATATCCTAGAATTAGAACTTTTTATTTTTTTAATTATTCAATTATATTATTTGTTTGTTTATCAGGTATAAGAGTATATTTTGTAATGTTAGCCGGATGGTGTTCTAATTCTAAATATTCATTTTTAGGTTCTATACGTGCGGCAGCACAATCTATTTCTTATGAAGTAAGAATAATTTTTATTTTATTATTTCCTATTATAATAAATAATACTTTGAGGATAAATAATGCTATTTATTTATTTAATTCAACTATTATATTTATTATATTAAGATGAATTTGATTTATTAGGACATTGGCAGAGACTAATCGAGCACCTTTTGATTTTGCAGAAGGTGAATCAGAATTAGTTTCGGGATTTAATATTGAATATCAAGGTGGTTTATTTGCTTTATTATTTTTAAGGGAATATACATCAATTATTTTTATATCATTAATAACTGTTGTATGATTTATTAATTTTTCCTCATATACACTAATTATAGTAATATTAATTATTATTATAGTTTTTATATTTATTTTAATTCGAGCTATTTATCCTCGATACCGTTATGATTTGCTTATAATGTTATGTTGAAAATGTTTCCTTCCTTTTTCATTATCAGCTCTCATAATTATTCCTTTATTTTTTTTATAATGAGATTACTTATATTTTTATTATTATTAATAGTTGTATTTTCTATTATTATTTTCTTTAATATAAATCATATTATTATAACATTAATAATTTTGGAAAGATTAATAATTTTAGTATTAGGTTTTATTATTTTTAGTACCTTAAACTTTTATAATGATTTGTTTATTTTTATTATAATTTTATGTTTATCTGCTTGTGAGTCTGCATTAGGATTATCTTTATTAATTTCTATTATTCGGTGTTTTGGGGGGGATTATTTAAATAACATTGATTTTGCGTAAGTTTATATTATATGAGGAGTTGATAAGGTTACCTAGACCTATTAATATTTCTATTTGATGAAATATGGGTTCACTATTAGGTGTAATATTAGGTTTTCAGATTTTAACTGGAATTTTTTTATCAATACATTATACAGCGGATATAGAAAATACTTTTAATTCAGTTATCCACATTATACGTGATGTTCCTAATGGTTGAGTATTTCGACTATTACATGCTAATGGGGCTTCGTTTTTTTTTATTTTAATATATTTACATATCGGTCGGGGATTATATTATCAAAGTTATTATACCCAGTATCGAAGTTGAATAGTAGGTGTTACTATTTTTATTATTAGTATAGCCACAGCTTTTTTAGGTTATGTTTTACCTTGGGGTCAAATATCATTTTGAGGTGCTACAGTTATTACAAATTTATTATCAGCTATTCCTTATTTTGGTCCAAATTTGGTTGAATGAGTTTGGGGGGGTTTTTCAGTTGGACAATCTACTTTGAATCGATTTTTTTCTTTACACTTTTTATTACCATTTTTAATTTTAGTTTTATCTTTAATTCACTTAATTTATTTACATGATAAAGGTTCTACTAATCCTTTAGGTAATTTAAGACACAATAGTAAAATTAGATTTCATCCTTACTTTACTTTAAAAGATTTAGTTGGAATTTTAATTATTATATTTATACTATTTATAATTGTCTTGTTTGTGCCGGGTTTATTGACAGATCCTGAAAATTTTATGAATGCAAATCCTATAGTAACTCCTACACACATTCAACCTGAGTGATATTTTTTATTTGCTTATGCCATTTTACGAAGAATTCCATCAAAGTTAGGTGGAGTTATTGCATTAGGTTTATCTATTTTTATTTTATATTTTTTAATTATCTCTAAATTTTCATTTAGTACTCCCTCTAGATTCAATCCTCTTTATCAATTTATTTTCTGATCACATATTGTAATTTTTTGGATTTTAACTTGATTAGGGTCATGTCCAATTGAGGAACCTTATTTGATAATTTCTCAACCTTTTACTTTTCTTTATTTTATAAATTATTTATATTTTATAAAATAAATTCATATTAGCTTAAAAAAAGCATAGCTTTGAAGAGGCTCAGATCTCTAAATTTTGATATGAAATTTTTTATTTAATTTATTTAAAATATTTATTTGTCAAGTAAAAAATCAATTATATTGAATAGTTAAATAATTTATATAAAATATTAAGTTGCAAACTTAAAAATGGGGGATTTTACCTTTAACTTTTGAGTTATTGAGGACAGTTAAACTTAATAGATCCTAGCTCTCCTATTCAAGCAGAAATAATTTTCTTTCATGATCATGCTATAATTTTACTAATTGGAATTTTTACTCTTGTAGCTATTATAGGTATTAAATTATTAACTAGCAGTTTTTCTTGTCGTTCTGTGTATGAGGCTCAAACAATTGAAATTATTTGAACTATTATTCCTGGATTTTTATTAATTTGATTGGCTCTTCCTAGTTTACGACTATTATATTTGCTGGATGAACAGTTTGATAATAGTTTAATTTTTAAAAGTACTGGACATCAGTGATATTGAAGATATGAAATTCCTAGATTAGGAATTAATTCTTTTGATTCATATATAATTAAAACAGAAAATTTAAATGAAGGTTCATTTCGGTTATTAGAAGTAGATAATCGATTACCATTTCCTTTAAATATTAACTCTTCTATTATTGCTACATCTTCAGATGTTATTCACGCATGGACAATTCCTTCTTTAGGAGTAAAATTAGATGCTGTCCCAGGACGTTTAAATTCAATAAGGGTTAGTCCTGTTATTCCAGGGATTTTTTATGGTCAATGTAGAGAAATTTGCGGTGCAAATCATTCATTTATACCTATTGTAGTAGAAACTTATTAATTTTTTGTAGTATATAAGTACATTTACCTTCCAAGTAAAAAGACCCTTAGGGGCCTTATTATAAGATAAAAAAATAAATCTATAGAGTTGTGGTCTCTTTAATCCTCTTTGGGTAATAAGTCTTTCTTTAAAATTACTTTTCTTGGAAATTCAAATTTTCCGGTGCTTTACACCAAAAGAAAAAGGCGACAGGCCATATAAGGTGCTTAAAACCTTTGCATTAATCTGCCATTAAAAAAAAAATTTCTATTTTTAGTATTTAGATAGTAATTTTGTAAAATTATATTAATTACAATTAATAATGTTACTATGAGATAGATTAGTATAACAAGTATAGGTCTGAGTTGTGGCATCTTTCTAAATAGGAAGGAGTCCTTTTTTTGATTAACATTCAAAAGCTTTAAAAATATAAGCTATATTAAGATGGGTGTTCTTCTATATATAAAGAAATTAATAAAGTGAAAATATAACCCTGGATGATAGCTACAAAATATTCAAATATATAATAAAATGTCATTAATAATATCAATAAGTATCTAGGTATTCTATTTAAGGATCTTACCAAAACATTTGAGATAAGTGCTAATACAATATGCCCCGCTCTAATATTTGCTATTAGTCGTACAGTTAAAGTTAAAGGTCGAATAATAATACTTACGGTTTCAATTAAAATTAAAAAAGGCGACAGGCCCATAGGTGCCCCTGAAGGTAATAAATGTGCTATACTTCTTTTAAACTTATAAAAGAAACCTGAAATTAATAAAAAAAACCAAATAAATAATGCTATTGAAAGATTAGATCATATATGTGATGTTACACCAAAAGAAAAAGGCGATAGGCCTATTAAATTATTTAATACAATAAAAATTATAACTGATCTTAAAAACAACGTTTTAGAAATAAAAGTTGTTCTTTTTCTTTTATTTCAAGTATTAAAATTGGTATGAAGAGAGGAAGATAAAATTTCCAAGGTTCAGATCTTTTGATATATTAAAAGTGTAATAAAAATTATGAGAGGAATTCAATTTATAATTCTAATTATTCCGTCTATAGATGAAAATAGATCTGTAAACATAAATTAAAAAAGAATATAATATTCTAGATTAAGGTCGAAACTTAATGCAAATAATCGCTTTTTTTTAAGTTTAAGATATATTATTATATTTTTATCTAGAAAGGATAATGTAATTTATTTATACTACTTAAATAGAAACAGTTTCCACTACTTCTACTATGTTACGACTTGTCTCAAATAATTTTGAGAACGACGGGCGATTTGTGCACAATTAATGTTAAATTCAATTTTTTTAATTTTATTTTATTTATATAAAATATTACTTTTAAGTCCAACTATCAATTGATAGAAAAAAATTTATATTGTAACTCGCCTAATTTCCAAAAAATGCTGCACCTTGATCTGATATTTTACCCTAATAGGGTTATCTTACAAGTTTAACTTGTAAGTAAAACGACGGCATACAAACTATTTTTTTGGTTAATTCACTTGATGATTATCTATTATATGGTAAGTTCCCCTAATATTACTAATTACTGCCATACTTTTTGAGTTTAATTATTTTAAATTAATTTACTACTCAGAATTTTATATTACTTAAAAAATAATAGGGTATCTAATCCTAGTTTTAATTTAATTTTTGTATAAAAATATTAAAAGATTTAAATTAATAATAAAATAAATTTTTTACAAATAATTTTATTTTTATCTTATAAATTAATTAATTCTATATTTTTACTACTTTTTAATTTAGGTATGACCGCGGTTGCTGGCACCTAATATACCTTAATAAATTTTAATAACTTATTTTATTTTTCATAATGGATAAATATTAAGAACTGGGAGATTTTATATACCCCATAATCATTTTTAAATAGTAGTTTTTCATAATTAAAGTAAAGTTAATTCTTTAAGAAATTTTAAAATCATTTTTGGATTATGAGTCCAATAGCTTTATTTAGCTTATTAAAGATATATTCACTCTAGGGCACCTTGACTTCACTCCATCAAAAGTCCTAAAAATAATAATAATAAAAATAAAAAAATACTAATTATAATTAAAATATTATTTATTATAATTATAATATTAAAGAATGGAAATAATAACCTAATTTCAATATCAAAAATTAAAAATAATACTAATAGTAAAAAAAACCGTGTTGATATTCTACTTCGTATAATACTAATAGGATCAAAACCACATTCAAATGGGGTTTTTTTTTCATAAAAGTTTAATGGGGAGTTGAACGAAGTTAATATATAAATTAATATTAAAACAAGTCTAATAATGAGTGTAATTAAAAATCTATAGATTAATATCATTTTTTTATTGAGCATTTTAGCTCCTTAGTGATTTTCAAAATTACTATTTTTTTAAATAAAAGAGGAAATATCCATGGAAAGATTTACAATCTATTGCAATTTATATTCTGCCATCAAAAATAATTAAAAGGAGTGATTTACCTATTTATGACTTTGAAGGTCACTAGTTTTAATTTTAACTTATTTAATTAATAATCCGTTTATATTTCGATTGAAGCTGCTAACTTTGATTAGGGGGTGAAATCCTCCTATAAACTATGCTTTCTATTATTATTACTAGATTAATTTTAATAATACTAAATAGTTATTGAGAAATTCAAATTATTATTCTTATTTTATTTATTTTTTTTTCTTTATTTAATATTTCTGGAAGTTTTATATATATAACTATTGAGTTTTTTTATTATATAAATAGAGTAAATTCATTAATAGTTTTTCTTACTATTTTTTTAGTAATTATGTCTTTTTTGTCGTCTACTACTAATAAAGAAAAAAATTATATTATTTGTATTATTTTTTTAATAATAATTTTAATTTTAACTTTTATTACTAATAATTTTATTAATTTTTATATTTGTTTTGAGATTTCTCTAATTCCTACTTTATATTTAATTATTACATGAGGATATCAACCTGAGCGATTACAAGCTGGTAGCTATATAATAATTTATACTGTTTTTGCTTCTTTACCTTTATTGGTTATTATATTATCATATATTAATTATAGACAATCTAATAACATTCAATTAATATCATTGTTAAATTTTTTTGTAACTAATCCGTTAATTATATGTTTTTTATTATTAGCTTTTTTGGTAAAATTACCCATTTATAGTATACATCTTTGATTACCTAAGGCTCATGTAGAAGCTCCTTTAGCTGGTTCAATATTATTAGCTGGTATTCTACTAAAGTTAGGGGGTTATGGAATATATATTATAGCTAATATATTTAAATTACTGAGAAGTAATTATATTTATTTTATTATTTGTATTAGAATTTGAGGATCAATTTTAGCAACATTTATATGCATGCAGCAAAATGATTTAAAGTCAATGGTTGCTTATTCATCAATTGCTCATATAGGTGTTTTGGTTCCTTGTCTTTTATTAAGATCCTCTTGAGGATTGAGTAGATTTAAGCTTATTATATTCTCACATGGATTTATTTCCCCTGGAATATTCTTTTTGAGGATATTAACCTATAAAATAAGAAATAGACGAAGATTAAGATATTCTAAAAGACTACTAACTATTAGACCAGTGTTATGTTTTTTTTGATTTAGTTTTTGTTTTTGTAATATAGCGGCTCCTCCTTCTTTAAATTTCTTTGGAGAGATAATATTAGTTCCCGTTTTTGTAATATTAGGATCATTTAATCTATTTTTTATAGGTTTTTTAATATTTATAAGTGTTTTATTTTCTATATATCTATATACATGTATTAATCATGGTGGTAATAGTTTATATATTAAGCCTTCTTTAAATCTAAAGTCCAGAGATTATTTATCATTAAATTTACAATTAATTATATTATTATTAATTTTTAAATTAAATTATTTTATTTATTAAGTAAGAAAAATCTACTTTATTTGTATTACAAATACAATGTTTTTAAAATAAACTATAATAAAATATTAAGAACCTCATCAATAAATACTAATATATAAAAATAATCATACAACATCAACAAAATGTCAGTATCAAGCAGCAGCCAAAAATCCTATGTGATGATTTTTACTAAAATGGTACTTTATACAACGAATAGTACAAATAAATAAAAATGTTACACCTACTATTACATGAAGTCCATGAAATCCAGTTGCTATGAAGAATGATCTACCATAAATTCTATCTGAAATAGAAAATGCAGTCTCAGCATATTCCCCATATTGAAGATATAAAAAATATATTCCTAATGCAACAGTAATAATTAAACCTTTATATGTATCTATATTTTTTTGAGCTTCTATAGAATGATGTGCTCAAGTAATTCTAACCCCCGATAGTAAAAGTACACAAGTATTAAGTAATGGTACTTGAAATGTTTCTAATGTAAAAATTCCCATAGGTGGTCAGGAAGATCCAATCTCGATTGAAGGTGATAAGCTTCTATGAAAATATGCTCAAAAAAATCCAAAGAAAAAACAGATCTCAGATAAGATAAATAATGATATTCCAAGTTTTAACCCAAATGTTACATACCTAGTATGATTTCCCTGGTAAGTTGATTCCCGGACAATATCTCGCCATCATAAATAAGATAAAACGGCAGTAGAAATAATAGTAAAAATTAATATATAAATATTATTTATTCGAATAAATAAAATTGTACTAATCGGAATGGATAAAATACTGAAAGATGTTAATAAGGGTCAAGGTCTAAATTCTACCAGATGATAAGGTGTTCGAACTATCATTAATTTAATAAAAAATTATAAAATATTATATTTAACTTATTTAATATAACAGCCGCCGGCATGAACGGGTATTATTGATGTTGATAAACATAAGATATTCAACTATCTTGCTGTTATATAATACTATTTTTTTGAAGTTTTTTCTAAATTTTAACTTATTAATAATAATTTTTTTACCTATACTAAGTTTAACATCTTCTGATTGATTTTTATCTTGATTTTATATAGAAATAATATTAATATTTTTTTATTCGTTATTTTTTAAATTAAATTGGGATATCCTATCAAATTTTTCTAGTATAAAGTACTTTATTATTCAAAGATTGGCTAGTATACTTTTGTTAGTAACTGGTTTGGGGGTTTTTTTTCATTCTGACCTAAACTTATTACTAAATTTTATTTTTTTTTTAAGTCTTTTAATTAAATTAGGAGTTTATCCATTTCATTTCTGGGTTATTCCTATTTTGAAAAATCTAAACTTATTAATAACATTTTTATTATTATATTTGATAAAAATTATTCCCCTAAGATTTATAAATTTAATTTTATATGAATTTTACCAAGATAAACTTATATTAATAATAGTTGTCTTTTTAAGGTTTATAACTATATTTATAGGTTCATTAATAGGAAATAATTTTTTAAGTTTTAATTCAATACTTGGTAGCTCTTCCATTAATCATTCTGGTTGATTTTTACTAAGTATGATTGGGGGTTTATTCTGGTATTATTTTATAATATATGGATTGATTTTTTCTTTTTTATTAGTAAGAATATTTAGATTAAATGGTTTAACAACCTTTTTTTCTTTAATCGGAATAAGGGGGCTTCCTCCTTTCGCGGTTTTTTTTGCTAAATTAAAAGTTTTAAGCTTTCTAATTTATAATAATTATTTATTTTTTTTAATTATAATTATTGTTTTATCAGTTTTTAGGTTAATATATTATTTAAAATTTAGATTTTATTATTATTTAGTAGAAAAAAATTTATTTTTTAACTTTAATTGATTATTTATATCATTTTTAATATTTAATAGATTAACACTTTTTTTATTATTTTTTTATAGCTTAAAAAAAGCATCAAATTTTTAATTTGAATATTGAATTTTATTCT